GAAATTGTGCATATAGAAAACTCTAAAGAAAGAAAAAAGGAGACCCATGCCATGATTTTCAAATCTTTTCTACTTAGTAGTCTAAGTTTCTCGATGAGGATAATTAATTCGGTCGTTGTGGTCGGACTCTATTATGGATTTCTGACCACATTCTACATAGATCCCTCTTAGATCTTCTTTCTCCAATCTTGGGTTAGGGAAGAAGGAGATATTCGCGACTACTGGTGGTTTCATTATGTCATTATGGGGCAGCTCATGATCTTCATATCGATCTATTATCCAACTCCGCATCTATTCTTTCTTAGCTAAACGAGTGGAAGATCCATCCAATTTGGTTATATCATGAACTCGAAAAACGGATCTGAATGTGACTGAAATGCACGATCTTCACAGGTATCACTTTTCACGATACCTAAACCTAAAAGGTGGAATAGCGATTTTCAAACCATTTCCTATAAGAGAATGGTTTCCATTACTTTGAGAAATGTATTCTATATCAAACTATAGCTATTGCATTAAAGAAGAAAAGAAACTAATAGAAGTCGAAGACGCGGAATGGTAGTGAATAGAGAAAAAGATTCTTCTGATTTTCTTGTTCCTGAAAATATTCTATCTATCTCCTAGACGCTGTAGAGAATTGAGAATTTTCATGTCTTTCAATTCTCGTACTCGTAATTGGAAAGTTACGGAAGGAGATCCATCATTTTGTAATGAAAACAACATAAAAAACTCTGGACAATTTCGAAATCAGACCAAGCGTCTTAATACATATGCAAAAAAATTCATTATTGGCCCACCATTGATTACAAGATTTAGCTTTTATGAATCGCTATTGCTTTGATACGAATAATGGCAGTCGTTTCAGTATGTTAAGGATACAGATGTATCCACAATTCATTTAGAGTTACTTAATAGCCTATTTCTTATACTATATCTCTCTCCCGTGAAATTCTCGAGCCGAAAGATGGATGCATATGCTGTGTTTCATTTTGCTAAATGATATCAATTAAATGGTGTATCAATTCTATAAATTGGATATAGCAATAAATAAATCAGCAAAATTCTTTTATTTTAGATAGAAGAAATGTTTCTTCTATCTAAAATAAAAGAATGTACCCTTCTATCCAAATCCAATTTGCATCGATAAAATAAATCCAAATTATAGATTCCAGCAGTAGATGAATAATTGCAAATTTTTGTGTGTACGAGATTCGAATAACTTCAAAATAACTGACATAATTTTTTATTTTTCCTGATCAGAAAAATACATGAAAAAGAAAGGAGGTAGAAAAATTTTTTGATTTATGGTTAAAGAAGAAAAACAAGAAAACAGGGGTTCTGTTGAATTTCAAGTATTCAGTTTCACCAATAAGATACGGAGACTTGCTTCACATTTGGAATTACACAAAAAAGATTTTTCATCGGAAAGAGGTCTACGAAGACTTTTGGGAAAACGTCAACGTTTGCTGGCTTATTTGGCAAAGAAAAATAGAGTACGTTATAAGAAATTAATAAGTCAGTTGGATATTCGGGAGAAGTAATTTAATCGTTCGAATTTTTTTCTTATTTTATTAGTAGTCTTATAGTAGTTTTAGATTTTGCATTTTGATGAGCCTCGTTTTGAGGAATTCATGGAATAATGAATTAAGGAAGAAAAAAGAATATGAGTCTACCGTTTACAAGAAAAGATCTAATGATAGTCAATATGGGCCCTCAGCACCCATCAATGCATGGTGTTCTTCGACTGATCGTTACTCTCGATGGTGAAGATGTTGTTGATTGTGAACCCATATTAGGCTATTTACACAGAGGAATGGAAAAAATCGCCGAAAACAGAACTATTATACAATATTTGCCTTATGTAACACGGTGGGATTATTTAGCTACTATGTTTACAGAAGCAATAACGGTAAATGCACCTGAATTCTTAGAAAATATTCAAATACCTCAAAGAGCCAGCTATATTCGGGTAATTATGTTAGAATTGAGCCGTATAGCTTCTCACTTATTATGGCTTGGGCCTTTTATGGCGGATCTTGGCGCACAAACTCCTTTTTTCTACATTTTTAGAGAGAGAGAATTGATATATGATCTATTTGAAGCTGCTACAGGTATGCGAATGATGCATAATTACTTTCGCATCGGCGGAGTAGCTGCCGATCTACCTTATGGATGGATGGATAAATGTTTAGATTTCTGTGATTATTTTTTACGAGGAGTTGTTGAATATCAACAACTTATTACACAGAATCCTATTTTTTTAGAACGAGTTGAAGGAGTAGGTTTTATTAGCGGAGAAGAAGCTGTAAATTGGGGCTTATCGGGACCAATGTTACGAGCTTCTGGAATACAATGGGATCTTCGTAAAATTGATCCTTATGAGTCGTACAATCAATTCGATTGGAAAGTCCAATGGCAAAAAGAAGGAGATTCGTTAGCTCGCTATTTAGTACGAATTGGTGAAATGAAGGAATCCATTAAAATTATTCAACAAGCTATAGAGAAAATTCCTGGAGGACCATATGAAAATTTAGAAGCCCGACGCTTTAAGAAAGCAAAGAATTCGGAATGGAATGATTTTGAATATAGATTTCTTGGTAAAAAACCTTCCCCGAATTTTGAATTATCAAAGCAAGAGCTATATGTAAGAGTAGAAGCTCCAAAAGGTGAATTAGGAATTTATCTGGTAGGAGATGACAGTCTTTTCCCCTGGAGATGGAAAATCCGTCCACCCGGTTTTATTAATTTACAAATTCTTCCTCAGCTAGTTAAAAAAATGAAATTGGCTGATATCATGACGATATTAGGTAGTATAGATATCATTATGGGGGAAGTTGATCGTTGAAATGATAATAGATAGGGTAGAGGTGGAAACTATCAATTCTTTTTCGAAATCGGAATTATTAAAAGAAGTCTATGGACTGATATGGATTCTACCTATTTTGACCCTCCTACTGGGAATCACAATAGAAGTACTTGTAATTGTGTGGTTAGAAAGAGAAATATCCGCATCGATACAACAACGTATTGGTCCTGAATATGCCGGCCCCTTAGGACTGCTTCAAGCTATAGCAGATGGAACTAAGCTTATTTTTAAAGAGGATATCCTCCCATCCCGAGGAGAGATTCCTTTATTTAGCATTGGACCCTCTATAGCAGTCATATCTGTTTTATTAAGTTTTTTAGTTATCCCTTTTGGATATCATTTTGTTTTAGCTGATCTTAGTATTGGTGTTTTTTTATGGATTGCCATTTCAAGTATTGCTCCTATTGGTCTTCTTATGGCAGGATATAGCTCAAATAATAAATATTCTTTTTCAGGTGGTCTACGAGCAGCTGCTCAATCTATTAGTTATGAAATACCATTAACTTTTTGTGTGCTAGCAATATCTCTACGTGTGATTCGTTAAAAAAGGATCTTTTCCTCTAAAATTCATTGAATACTTATCTTCCTTTTCTTATTCTGTATTCAGGTCGGTAAGTCAAACTAGATAGCTATATGAGTGAAACAAAACAACTTATTAATTTGTAGTAAAAATAAAAAATCTCATTTCCTACGTACAAGAAAAAGTTGAAGTAAACATAAGCAGTGTAAACTCTTTACCCCAAGATTGAGATTGTTTGATTAGTCATCATATCTTGAAGCGGGCAAGAATAAAGGATTCACGATATGGAATTCCATTACTAGAATATTTTTAGTTATTACTAGAACTTATAACCATATAAAAGAATCCATAAAAAGTTAGTGAGGGATTAGGAACACTAAAGTACATAAAGGATTAGTAATGAGAGAATCTAAATCATTAGACATTCTTCTTCATAAAAGGAATCATAATAAGGGCTTGAAATTGGTGGAAATAATCAAGTAGTACTTTCTTCGGATTCCGATCCAGAGTATATTCCCATTCACTTGTTAAGGAAATAGCTATCAAGAACGAATTAACCCTTTATTTCTTTTTTCTTTTTAAGTATCCCCTTCCCCGGGAAAGAAGAATAGGACAAAAGATATGAAATGCAATACAAAAAAAGATCTTTATTTCTTCTTTATGGAATTCTTCATGAACTAATATCCAATTCTTTTCATTTATTTATTGCTATAACGAGTGTTTTATTCCAATAATAAGTTATTACTCAATAAGAAAAAACTGTCATTTTATTATATAAAGGATAAGATCAATTCGGAAGCGCTTTTTTATTATTTTAGCAGACGGAATTGCTTTGGTCTAATTTAGGACTTTCCAATCCATTTTATCTTACCTAATTCTATCTACGCGAGGGGATAAGATCGAAAAGAAATAATCCTTTTTTCTGATCATAGAGGAGCCGTATGAAGCTAAGGTTTCATGTACGGTTTTGGAATAGCGGTGGGAACTGTGATGTTATCATCGACTATGATTATCTAACAGTTCAAGTACGGTTGATATAGTTGAAGCACAGTCCAAATATGGTTTTTTGGGATGGAATCTTTGGCGTCAGCCTATAGGTTTTTTAGTTTTTCTAATTTCTTCTTTGGCAGAATGTGAAAGATTACCCTTTGATTTACCAGAAGCAGAGGAAGAATTAGTAGCGGGTTATCAAACCGAATATTCCGGTATTAAATACGGTTTATTTTATCTTGCTTCTTACCTAAATTTATTAGTTTCCTCTTTATTTGTAACTGTTCTCTACTTAGGTGGGTGGAATTTTTCTATTCCCTATATATCCTTTTTTGGATTTTTCCAAATTAATAAAATTGTGGGAATTTTGGAAATGATAATGGGTATCCTTATTACATTAACTAAAGCTTTTTTATTTCTCTTCATTTCTATAACAATAAGATGGACTTTACCCCGTATGAGAATGGATCAGTTATTAAATCTTGGCTGGAAATTTCTTTTACCTATTTCTCTGGGCAATCTCTTATTAACAACTTCTTCCCAACTCGTTTCACTATAAATAAGATAATACAATAACAGTAAGAATATCTTCAACGCAAAAGTTCTCTCAAACAAGAGAAAGAAACATACCTTTTTCATAGATATTTAGAATATGTTCCCTATGATAACTGGGTTCATTAGTTATGGTCAACAAACAATACGTGCCGCAAGATACATTGGTCAAGGTTTCATAATTACCTTATCCCACACAAATCGTTTACCTGTAACGATTCACTACCCTTATGAAAAATCAATTACATCAGAGCGTTTCCGCGGGCGAATCCACTTTGAATTTGATAAATGTATTGCTTGTGAAGTATGTGTTCGTGTATGCCCAATAGATCTACCCCTTGTGGATTGGAGATTTGAAAAGGATATTAAAAAGAAACAATTGCTTAATTATAGTATTGATTTCGGAGTTTGTATATTTTGTGGTAACTGTGTTGAATATTGTCCGACAAACTGTTTATCAATGACTGAAGAATATGAACTTTCCACTTATGATCGTCATGAATTGAATTATAATCAAATTGCTTTGAGTCGGTTACCAATCTCCATAATGGAGGATTACACAATTCAAACAATTAGGAATTCGCCTCAAAGTAAAATTGACGAAGAAAAATCTTGGAATTCAAGAACGATTACTGATTACTAGGTACTAGGATTTTTTTGTTAGAAAAATCCAATAGTTTTTTACTAACTATAAAGAATAATTAATAACTACCGCTTATTAAAAATTATTCTTGATTTAAAATGAGAATAGATTTTCGTGATGTGATTTCTAACTATACAATTTTTATATAAATATCCTAATCCCTTATCCCTTTTTCTTTTCTTGAATCTTTTAGTTTTAGTCAGTTCATGAAAAATTTTATACTATTAATTTATTCTTATCCATAATGGATTTACCCGGACCAATACATGAGATTCTTGTGCTATTTGGGGGATTTGTTCTTCTACTAGGGGGTCTAGGAGTAGTATTACTTACCAACCCAATTTATTCTGCCTTTTCACTGGGATTAGTTCTTGTTTGTATATCCTTATTCTATTTTTTATTGAATTCCTACTTTGTAGCTGTCGCACAACTTCTTATTTATGTGGGAGCCATAAATGTCTTGATCATATTTGCTGTAATGTTTGTAAATGGCTCAGAGTGGTCTAAAGATAAGAATTATTGGACTATTGGGGATGGGTTTACTTCACTCGTTTCTATAACTATTCCTTTTTCACTAATGACTACTATCCCAGATACGTCATGGTATGGAATTCTTTGGACTACAAGATCAAACCAAATAGTAGAACAGGGTCTCATAAATAACGTTCAACAAATTGGGATTCATTTAGCAACCGATTTTTATCTTCCATTTGAACTCATTTCCCTAATTCTTCTAGTTTCTTTAATAGGGGCAATTACTATGGCTAGACAATAATAAATTTTTTGAATTTTCAAATCTAAAAAAATAACTAAAGAATAAAATAATTTTGATTTAGTAAAATCCATCTACTGTCGACACAACAAATACTTTTTTTTTCTCTTTTGTTGCGTAATTGTTCGATTCTAATTAATTGAATCGGTTCAATTCTTGTCCTCATATTGAAATGAATCGAGATTGATAAGGAGTTAGTTAATGATGTTTGAGCATGTACTTTTTTTGAGTGTCTATTTATTTTCGATTGGTATCTATGGATTGATTACAAGCCGAAACATGGTTAGAGCTCTAATATGTCTTGAACTTATACTGAATTCAATTAATCTAAATCTCGTAACATTTTCTGCTCTATTTGATAGTCGCCAATTAAAAGGAGACATTTTCGCAATTTTTGTTATAGCCCTTGCGGCGGCTGAAGCAGCTATTGGACTATCCATTCTTTCTTCCATCCATCGTAACAGGAAATCAACTCGTATCAATCAATCGAATTTTTTGAATAATTAGATATAGATTTCTCTAAACAAAGGCGCATATAGAATAATATGGAACCTTAAGATTAATAAAATTCGAGTCTTCTTTTCTTATTTTTATTTGAGAATACCCATTTTTGAAGTAGGTTATTTCAGAGTATTCTTTTTTACTTATTGAATTTTGCATTTTTGCAATTCATTGATATTGCAATATTCAAATTGCAATAATTTATATTGCAAAGATAATAGCCAATTTATTTTTATTGGCTAATTCGAATTAGTATGTAGAATTCGTATAATTATGACTGTTGAAGCCTTAAATTCAAGTCTCTTGGCTCTTTTCATGCTTTCTCACAAACAGATTAAGAAATATATTGCATTATTTATTCAAGTTTGGATAAACCATTGCTTCGTCTGGTGTCTACAATACATATAACTTATATAGTACTAATTTCATTTTTACCAGATCGAAAATTGTTATGTTGAAAAGGAAAATTTCTAGATCCAATGTCACATTCTGTAAAAATTTATGATACATGTATAGGATGCACTCAATGTGTACGAGCTTGTCCAACAGATGTATTAGAAATGATACCTTGGGATGGATGTAAAGCCAAGCAAATTGCTTCTGCGCCGAGAACCGAAGATTGTGTGGGTTGTAAGAGATGCGAATCTGCCTGCCCAACAGATTTTTTAAGTGTCCGCGTTTATTTAGGGCCTGAAACAACCCGCAGCATGGCTCTATCTTATTGATACGTTACAAAAAACTCCACTTGAATCGTTTGATTCCTCTTTACCGAAGAAGCCTGTGCTCAAAATAATTGAGCATGGGCTTTTCTGGTCAAAACGTATCTTGTCTTTATTACTTTATCATGAGTTATTTTCCTTGGTTAACAATACTTGTTGTTTTTCCGATATTTGCAGGTTCATTAATTTTCTTTTTACCCCATAAAGGAAACAAAATCGTTAGGTGGTATACTATATCTATTTGTTTATTAGAATTCCTTCTAATGACGTATGCATTCTGTTATCATTTCCAATTAGAGGATCCCTTAATGCAATTAAGGGAGGATTCTAAATGGATAGATGTTTTTGATTTCCACTGGAGATTGGGAATCGATGGACTTTCAGTAGGATCTATTTTATTGACAGGATTTATCACTACTTTAGCTACTTTAGCGGCTTGGCCAATTACCCGGAATTCGCGATTATTCTATTTCCTGATGCTAGCAATGTATAGTGGTCAAATAGGATTATTTTCTTCACGAGACCTTTTACTTTTTTTTATCATGTGGGAGTTAGAATTAATTCCTGTTTACTTACTTTTATCCATGTGGGGGGGGAAAAGGCGTCTATATTCAGCTACCAAGTTTATTTTGTATACTGCAGGCGGTTCCATTTTTTTCTTAATCGGAGTTCTGGGTATGGGCTTATATGGTTCCAACGAACCAACATTAGACTTGGAACAATTGATTAATCAATCATACCCTGCAACATTAGAAATAATACTTTATTTTGGCTTCCTTATTGCTTATGCTGTCAAATTGCCGATTATACCTCTACATACGTGGTTACCAGATACCCACGGGGAAGCACATTACAGTACATGTATGCTTTTAGCGGGAATCCTATTAAAGATGGGAGCATACGGATTGATTCGGATCAATATGGAATTGTTACCTCATGCTCATTATCTATTTTCCCCCTGGTTGGTAATAATAGGAGCGGTGCAAATAATCTATGCAGCTTCAACTTCTCTTGGTCAACGAAATTTCAAAAAAAGAATAGCCTACTCCTCCGTATCTCACATGGGTTTCATAATTATAGGAATTGGTTCCATAACCAACATTGGACTAAATGGAGCTATTTTACAAATATTATCCCATGGATTTATTGGTGCTACACTATTTTTCTTAGCAGGAACGACTTGTGATAGAATGCGTCTTGTTTATCTCGAAGAACTGGGAGGGATATCTATACCAATGCCAAAAATGTTTACTATGTTTAGTAGCTTTTCAATGGCTTCTCTTGCCTTACCAGGAATGAGTGGTTTTGTTGCGGAATTAGTAGTATTTTTCGGACTAATTACTAGTCCAAAATTTATGTTAATGCCAAAAATTCTAATTACTTTTATAATGGCAATTGGAATGATATTAACTCCTATTTATTTATTATCTATGTTACGCCAAATGTTCTATGGATACAAGTTATTTCATGTTCCAAACGCTAATTTTGTGGATTCTGGACCAAGAGAACTCTTTCTTTTAATCTGTATCTTTTTACCAGTAATAGGAATTGGTATTTATCCAGATTTTGTTCTCTCGCTATCCGTTGACAGAGTAGAGGCTCTCTTATCCAATTATTATCCTAAATAGGATTTTTTTTAACTAGTCCTCTATATTTCATAATAGAAAAGCCAAAAAATTCCGAAAAAAGTAAAAAAGTCTAATTAGATCTATGTCTAATTTTCGGGAACCCCTTTGAACGTCTTTTCAAGGGGGTTCCCGAATCAAACAAAAATGGGAAAAACCTTCATTTTATAAATGCTTTATGTTATGTAATCATTTAGATGGTAATGTAAATGAACCATAACTATGTAAACCTATTCCTAAAAGATTGATACCAAAATAGCAGATCCAAATTATAAGAAATCCTATCGAAGCTACAAATGCAGAATTCGTACCTTTCCAATTTGCATTTGTTCTACTATGTAAATAAATTGCAAATATGGTCCAGGTAATAAATGCCCAAGTTTCCTTAGGATCCCAATTCCAATAGGATCCCCACGCCTCATTAGCCCATACTGCTCCACAAAGAATACCTATGGTTAAAAGGGTAAACCCTAGACTAATAACACGATAACTCCAAGAATCCAAACGCTCGGTTAATTGATATTTGTAATAATTTGGAAATGAAGGAAAAGAGGTGTTTTTTAAGGCACTTCTTTTTGCATAGAAATATTCAATCTCACTAAATAAAAATGTTTTAAGTAATTTTTTTTTTTTCTTTTTAGAAAAAAAATCGAAATTCTTTCGAAATCTAATGATTAGAAGAGCGGCGGATAATAAGGATCCGCACAAAAGAGTTGCATAGCTTAGTAACATCATACTGACATGCATCATTAACCACTGAGATTGGAGAGCAGGTACTAGTATTGTAGATTGATGCATTTCAGTTAAAAGACCAGACGTGGCAAAGCCTTGCGTTAAAATAGTACTTGGCGTAGTTATTGCGCTTAAATCATTTTTAGAGTTCTGTATCTTAGGAATAGTATGAAGAATATACAGAGCCCATGAAAGGAAGATCAATGACTCATATAAATTACTTAATGGAAAATGTCCCGAAGAAACCCAACGAGAAACTAAGAATCCTGTTATAGAGAAAAAAGTAGCTATCATTCCTTTTTCTGACGAATCACGTAATCCCCTAAGTTCACGAACTAATAAGGTTATCAAATGAATCGTAATCACAATTGAAATAGTTGAGAAAGAGATATGAGTTAGTATATGTTCTAAAGTTGCAAATAGCATAAAGAGAAGGTCCCATTACAAAATTGGAAATTTCGAACTGAATCCATTTTCTAATCTATTGTATTCTTTTTCGAGAATGCCGCCACTCGGACTCGAACCGAGATGCTTGAGCACTGCTTCCTAAGAGCAGCGTGTCTACCAATTTCACCATGGCGGCTAACTTGAAATAATAGTTAACTTAAAAGAATAATAGTTATTTTCTCACGAATCGTCGAGATTGGGAGAATCCATAGAATTTAGGAAAATTAGAATTTCATCATTAAATACAAAGAGTTTTGTATATTGCAAGAATACTCTACTTTTGATAATAGAATCCTCATAAAAAAAGGAGGATTCTATTATCAAAAGTTCTTTGATAGAAAAAAAGAATACTGAGGACACAATATACCAAAACTTTTGTTCTATATAACCGAATAACAGAGGGATTAGTTCTAAGAATATTGTACCCAGGAATTAGACACATAAAAGTACATTCATTAATTAATCCAAATTATTCATTCATATTAAATAATTGGAATTTCTTTCTGATCGGTCAATTCAGATTATTTCAAAACCTGATTATTTGTTTGTTACCCAGAAAAACCTTTTGGTTTTGGCTGCTCATTGCCGCTCAAAAATGATCTTGATTTTGCTAAGGAATAAGATTGTACTATGGAAAAATAAGTTTTTTTCTTCCAAATATTTTTACGAATACGCTTTTTTGACATCGAAGTACGTTTTTTTGGAACTGCCATTCAAAAGGAGAATTAGTTTTTTCTAGTTGTATGTGAAAGACATCTATTGCTGCAAATCAATCCTTCTTTCTGTTTTTTCTTAGTATTTATACTTAGATACTGAAAGATAATGAAATTATAAATTATTTTTTACTTCATTTTGTCTAATATGGATAAGACAAGAGTTTTTCGCGTATTTTTCATATATATTTAGACTTTGTTTTAATAATATACAATATATACAAAGATATATTATATACAAAGGTTTTCTATTTAAATCAATTTATATATCAAATATACTCGATATATAAAAGGGGGATAAGCCCCCATATAATATGGGGAGATAAAACGAAGATAAAATTCAAATAGTTAATTAAGTTGAGAAAATATTCAAGAATTGAATTCCTGTCAAAATAAAAAAAGAATTAGTCTCTTAAACAAGATATTCTAAAACTTAGATAATTCTAGTCATTAGGATTTCCATTTTATATGAAGTAAAGAATATTCGAGAATTTCCGATAAATATAAAATTCAAATCTAGTTGAAATTTAATCAATCAGTTACGAAATAAGAGAGCTATTTCATTTTAACAGAAAGAAAAAAAAGAATAGAAATCGAAAGTAAATTGATTCAATCTTTTTTTGTATTTTAATAAATATCTTTTTTTTTATCTACTAACTAAATAACTAAATTCTTTGATTAACTTTTTGAATTTAAGCAACTAAATCCATTCTGAATTTTTGAATATTTCAATGAGACAAATTTAGAAAAAATAAAAATTCCAGTATTTTTTCTTATTCTTATTTTAAAAATTTCTTCAGAAAGAAATAAGAATAGGTTTGGTGAATCGGAAACAATTTTATAGAAAAAAATAACTATAAATTTCAACTAAAAATTGCTATTTCTTTTCTTATGGAACATACATATCAATATGCCTGGGTAATCCCTCTTCTCCCACTTCCAGTTATTATGTCAATGGGGTTTGGCCTTTTTCTTATTCCGACAGCAACAAAAAATCTTCGTCGCATATGGGCTTTTCCTAGTGTTTTACTCTTAAGTATAGCTCTGGTATTCTCAGTTCACCTGTCTATTCAACAAATAAAAGGTAGTTCTATCTATCAATATCTATGGTCTTGGACCATCAATAATGATTTTTCCTTAGAATTTGGATACTTGATCGACCCTCTTACTTCTATTATGTTAATACTAATTACTACTGTAGGAATCCTGGTTCTTATTTATAGTGACGATTATATGTCTCACGATGAGGGATATTTGAGATTTTTCGTTTATATAAGTTTTTTTAATACTTCCATGTTGGGATTGGTTACTAGTTCCAATTTGATACAAATTTATTTTTTTTGGGAACTTGTGGGAATGTGTTCCTATTTATTGATAGGCTTTTGGTTTACACGACCACTTGCAGCGAGTGCTTGTCAAAAAGCTTTCGTAACTAATCGTGTAGGGGATTTTGGTTTGTTATTAGGAATTTTAGGTTTTTTTTGGATAACAGGTAGTTTAGAGTTTCGGGATTTGTTCAAAATAGCTAATAACTGGATTCCTAATAATGGGATTAATTCATTACTTACTATTTTGTGTGCTTTTTTATTATTTCTTGGGGCAGTTGCAAAATCTGCACAATTCCCTCTTCACGTATGGTTACCCGATGCTATGGAAGGACCCACTCCCATTTCGGCTCTTATACACGCAGCAACTATGGTTGCTGCGGGGATTTTTCTTGTAGCTCGACTTCTTCCTCTTTTCATATCCCTACCTTTGATAATGAGTTTCATTTCCTTAGTAGGTACAATAACACTTTTTTTAGGAGCTACTTTAGCTCTTGCTCAGAGAGATATTAAAAGAAGCTTAGCCTATTCTACAATGTCTCAATTGGGTTATATGATGCTAGCTCTAGGTATAGGTTCTTATCAAGCAGCTTTATTCCATTTGATCACTCATGCTTATTCGAAAGCCTTATTGTTCTTGGGATCCGGATCCGTTATTCATTCAATGGAACCTCTTGTTGGATATTCACCAGATAAAAGTCAGAATATGGTTCTTATGGGTGGTTTAAAAAAATATGTTCCTATTACAAGAATAACTTTTTTATTGGGTACACTTTCTCTTTGTGGTATTCCACCTCTTGCTTGCTTCTGGTCCAAAGATGAAATCCTTAGTAATAGTTGGTTGTATTCACCTTTTTTTGGAATAATAGCTTCTTTTACTGCAGGATTAACTGCATTTTATATGTTTCGAATATATTTACTTACTTTTGATGGGTATTTGCGTGTTCATTTTCAAAATTACAGTAGTACAAACGAAGGTTCGTTGTATTCAATATCCTTATGGGGAAAAAGCATACCCAAAGGAGTCAATAGAGATTTTGTTTTATCAACAATGAAGAGTGGAGTTTCTTTTTTTTCACAAAATATACCCCAAATTCCTGGTAATACAAGAAATAGGATAGGATTCTTTAGTACTTCCTTTGGAGCGAAAAATACTTTTGTTTATCCTCGCGAAACTGGAAATACTATGCTATTTCCTCTTCTTATATTACTGCTTTTTACTTTGTTCATTGGATCCATAGGAATCCATTTTGATAATGGAGTAATGGATAATGGAACATCGGAGTTAACCATATTATCAAAGTGGCTAACCCCTTCAATAAGCCTTTTCCAAGAAAGTTCTAATTCTTCTATAAATTCATATGAATTTCTCACTAATGCAATTTCTTCTGTAAGTTTAGCTATTTTTGGTCTATTCATAGCATATATATGTTATGGATCCGCTTATTCCTTTTTTCAGAATTTGAATTTGAAAAATTCCCTTGTAAAAGGAAATCCTCAAAAGAACCTTTTGGATCAAGTAAAAAAAAAAGTATATAGTTGGTCATATAATCGAGGTTATATAGATGTTTTCTATACTAGGCTCTTTATCCTGGGTATAAGAAGATTTGCTGAACTAACCCATTTTTTTGATAAAGGTATTATTGATGGAATTATCAATGGAGTAGGTCTTGCTGGTTTTTGTATAGGAGAAGAAATAAAATATGTGGGAGGAGGGCGAATATCGTCTTATCTATTCTTTTTTTTATGTTATGTATCCTTCTTCTTATTCTTTTTTCTTCCTTAATTCATTATTCCATGAATTCCTCAAAACGAGGCTCATCAAAATGCAAAATCTAAAACTACTATAAGACTACTAATAAAATAAGAAAAAAATTCGAACGATTAAATTACTTCTCCCGAATATCCAACTGACTTATTAATTTCTTATAACGTACTCTATTTTTCTTTGCCAAATAAGCCAGCAAACGTTGACGTTTTCCCAAAAGTCTTCGTAGACCTCTTTCCGATGAAAAATCTTTTTTGTGTAATTCCAAATGTGAAGCAAGTCTCCGTATCTTATTGGTGAAACTGAATACTTGAAATTCAACAGAACCCCTGTTTTCTTGTTTTTCTTCTTTAACCATAAATCAAAAAATTTTTCTACCTCCTTTCTTTTTCATGTATTTTTCTGATCAGGAAAAATAAAAAATTATGTCAGTTATTTTGAAGTTATTCGAATCTCGTACACACAAAAATTTGCAATTATTCATCTACTGCTGGAATCTATAATTTGGATTTATTTTATCGATGCAAATTGGATTTGGATAGAAGGGTACATTCTTTTATTTTAGATAGAAGAAACATTTCTTCTATCTAAAATAAAAGAATTTTGCTGATTTATTTATTGCTATATCCAATTTATAGAATTGATACACCATTTAATTGATATCATTTAGCAAAATGAAACACAGCATATGCATCCATCTTTCGGCTCGAGAATTTCACGGGAGAGAGATATAGTATAAGAAATAGGCTATTAAGTAACTCTAAATGAATTGTGGATACATCTGTATCCTTAACATACTGAAACGACTGCCATTATTCGTATCAAAG